CAGTTGATAGCGAGATCTCGAATCAACTTATTGGTCTTATGATATATCTCAGTATCGAGGATAATACCAAAGATCTGTATTTGTTTATAAACTCTCCTGGCGGATGGGTAATACCTGGAGTAGCTATTTATGATACTATGCAATTTGTGCGGCCAGATGTACATACAATATGCATGGGATTAGCTGCTTCAATGGGATCTTTTATCCTGGTTGGAGGGGAAATTACCAAACGTCTAGCATTCCCTCACGCTTGGCGCCAATGAGGTTTTTTTGAGAGAAACAACAAACTATGCCTTCGCCGTATGAAATAGAAATATTAAGTAAAAATAGCATGGCATTTCTAATTCGATATGAAAAAATTTTTATTATTAAAAAAAGATTGATTATATATCGAGAGAGTAGTATGAAATAAAGGGTATTTCTGATTTTATCTTATAGATCTGGAATCCTGTTCAGCGTCACAAACTTTTTTTTCATACCATAGATCTCTTAACAATATTTATATTTATTGTATAAATCAAATAAAAAATATTTTTTTATTTACTTTTTTTTATTTGATTGGATTAAAAAGAAACTTTGGGATTGCTGAATCACAGGCAAATATATATAAATATAAATACCAAAAAATAAATAATAAATATATAAAGCAACGGAACCATCATAGTATTTTTTTAACTCCTCCAAAAAGAAGGGTGGTAATTTGATCATTTACCAATATGAGTCTCATAGATCCTATTTTTCTCTTTCTGCGATGGAAGGTAAAGATCAATTTTATTGTAGAGCCGTATGCAATGCACAAAAGATGCCCGTACGGTTATTCTATTTTTTTCTTAGTTTTTTTCTCTTTATTTATTTTATCTTCACTCCATCGTCGAGATCGAGGAACCTTTATTTTGTTATATCATCAGGGTAATGATTCATCAACCCGCTAGTGATTTTTATGAAGCACAAACGGGAGAAGCTATCTTGGAAGCGGAAGAGCTGCTAAAACTGCGTGAAACCATCACAAGGGTTTATGTACAAAGAACGGGCAAACCCCTATGGGTTGTATCCGAAGACATGGAAAGAGATGTTTTTATGTCAGCAACAGAAGCCCAAGCTTATGGAATTGTTGATCTTGTAGCAGTTGAATGAAAATAGAAAATAGGATGTATTTCGCACAAATCCCTAATTTATTTTTTATCTTCTTACCGAGTTCAATATTTTATTAAATCGAAGTAATTCATAATCATCCGGTTAGGATCGATCTAAACCAGCTCATTATGTATACCATTCAACATGCCAACGATTAAACAACTTATTAGAAATACAAGACAGCCAATCAGAAATGTCACGAGATCCCCCGCTCTTCGGGGATGCCCTCAGCGTCGAGGAACATGTACTAGGGTGTATGTGCGACTCGTTCAGATCATGGGCTGGGACAAAAGAAAAACCATTTTCCAGTATCAATGATCAGTACCGATCAATAGGATAAAATTCAATAGGATAAAACGGAAGAACTCCATTCCATTCACTCTCTAAAAATAATAAGATCTATCTTTCTATTGTATATGAAATTTATGGTTTCCATTGGTGCAAATTCAATTACCCTCAATTTAAGATGAAAAAAAGGTTCCCCATTGGTCTTAAATGGTTATCCATTAAGCGGGGACAATCTTATTAAAAAAAAAAGAAAGATTCGACTTCCATTCTTGCAAGAACGGACTAAGAGGGTCAGCTACCCAGCTAACTTTCATAATTAAATACCGTTACTGTATAGGTAGATCCCTTGTGAAAAACCTATTACCGGCTAATTTATGGGTAGAGCCGAAGAGTGTGAACTGTACAAGTTACTAATAAGGTTAGGTTAATTATTATTAAATAAATTAAAATTAAGGGGCTCCGGTGTATAGAGAAGACCTCACCGTTTAAGAATAAACCATAGAAACGATGGAACCCACTATTTATTTATCCATTTACTAGTTTTTATTTAATATGTTGTTGATACCTAGTTGAATAGAATTTCTTTTTCGAGGTAAAAAAGGGTGGTCGGGGAGGTTATAGTAGCTAAAGCCATTGGAATTTTTATTTTATACATTGGAAAAATCCGTTTTGTTATTAATAGACTGAGGAAGGGGAATAGAAAAACTGAAAGGAAGTAAAGCCATTAGTTATTCTATTCGTTAAAGTTTCATTTATTCAATGACCAGAATTAGACGGGGATATATAGCTCGTAGACGTAGAACAAAAATTCGTTTATTTGCCTCAAGCTTTCGAGGAGCTCATTCAAGACTTACTCGAACTATTACTCAACAGAAAATAAGAGCTTTGGTTTCGGCTCATCGAGATAGAGATAGGCAAAAGAGAACCTTTCGTCGTTTGTGGATAACTCGTATAAACGCAGTAATTCGCGAGAAGGGGGTATTCTATAGTTATAGTAGATTAATACATGATTTGTACAAGAGCCGAGTGCTTCTTAATCGAAAAATACTTGCGCAAATAGCTATATTAAATAAAAAAA